CAAATCTTTTTTTTTTTTTTTTGATATTTCTGAACGGATGAAAAAAATTTTTAGAAATTGGATGTGGAAAAACACAGAATTCACAATTTCGAATTATACAGAGAAAAAGACAAAAGAAAGCGCGAAAAAAAAAGAGGAGGACAAAAAAGAAGAAGACAAAAGAAAGGAGAAAGTGCGTATACAAATAGCGGAAGCCTGGGATAGTATTTTACTTGCTCAAGTAATGAGAGGTTTTTTATTAGTAACCCAATCAATTCTTAGAAAATATATTATATTACCTTCATTGATAATAGCTAAAAATATCGTCCGTATACTATTATTTCAATTTCCGGAATGGTATGAGGACTTAAAGGATTGGAATAGAGAAATGCATGTTAAATGTACCTATAACGGCGTTCAATTATCAGAAAAAGAATTTCCAAAAAACTGGTTAACAGACGGCATTCAGATCAAGATCCTATTTCCTTTTCGTCTTAAACCTTGGCACAGATCTAAGTTACGAGCCCCTTATAATGATCCAATGAAAAAGCAAGGTCAAAAAAATGATTTTTGTTTTTTAACAATTTTTGGAATGGAAGCTGAACTACCTTTTGGTTCTCCCAGAAAAAAACTTTCATTTTTTGAACCGATTTTAAAAGAACTCAAAAAAAAAATGAAAAAATTGCAAAAGAAATGTTTTATAATTCTAGGAATTTTTAAAGAACAAACAAAATTTTTTCTAAATGTCTCAAAAAAACCAAAAAAATGGATCATTAAAAACATTCTGTTTATAAAAGAAATAATAAAAGAACTCTCAAAAATAAACCCAATTATATTATTTGGATTGAGAAAAATAGAAGTATATGAATTGAGTGAAATTAAAAAAGATTCAATAATCAGTAATCGGATGATTCAGGAATCGTCCATTCAAATTAGATCTCAGAATTGGACAAATTATTCATTAACAGAAAAAAAAATGCAAGATCTGACTGATAGAATAAACACAATCATAAATCAAATAGAAAAAATTACAAAAGACAAGAAAAAGGGATTTATAACTTCAGATAGAAATTTGAGTTCTAACAAAATAAGTTATGATGATAAAAGATTGGAATCACAAAAAAATATTTGGCAGATATTAAAAAGAAGAACTGCTCGATTAATCCGCAAATCCCATTATTTTATAATATTTTTCATTGAAAAGATATACATAGATATCTTTCTATCTATGATTAATATTCCTAGTATCAATACACAACTTTTTCTTGAATCAACAAAAAAAAATTTTAATAAAAACATTAACAGTAATGAAGCAAATCAAGAAAGAATTAATAAAACAAATCAAAGTTTAATTAAATTTATTTCGATTATAAAAGAGTCACTTTCTAATACTAATATTAGTCTTAGTCAAAAAAATTCAAAGACTTTTTTTGACTTATCTTACTTTTCACAAGCATATGTATTTTACAAATTATCACAAACCCAACTTATTAAGTTAGAGAAATTGAAATCCGTATTTCAATATAATGGAACCCCCTTTTTTCTTAAGAATGAAATAAAGGATTTTTTTGTTGTAAGACAAGAACTATTTCATTCCGAATTAAGACCTAAGAATCTTCGCAATTCTGGAATGAATCAATGGACAAATTGGTTAAGGAGTCATTATCAATATCAATGTGATGTATCTCAAATTAAATGGTCTAGAGTAGTACCACAAAAATGGCGAAATATATTGAACTGTATAGCTCAAAATAAAGATTTATATAAAGATTTGTGTGATTTATATGAAAAAGATGAATTAATTCACTACGAAAAAAAAACAAAAATTGAAACGGATTTATTATTGAATCAAAAGGATAATTTTAAAAAACAATATGGATATGATCTTTTAGCATATAAATCTATAAATTATGAAACTAAGAAGTACTCTTCAATTTATGGATCACCATTCCAAGTAAAAACTAACCAAGATATTTTTTATAATTACAACACACATAAACAAAAATCATTTAATATGGTAGAAGATGATATTCGAGATATGGATAAAAATACGGATAGAAAATATTTTGATTGGAGAATTCTCGATTTTTGTCTTAAAACGAAGGTCGATATTGAGGCCTGGATCAATATTGATACTGACACTAACAGTAATAAATATACTAAGACTAGGGTTAATAAGTATCAAATAATTGATAAAATCAATAATAAGGGTCTTTTTTATCTCACACTTCAGCAAGATCAAAAAATCAACCTATCCAATCAAAAACCCCTTTTGGATTGGATGGGAATGAATGAAGAAATACTAAGTCGTCCCATATCAAATCTGGAACTTTGGTTCTTGCCAGAATTTGTGAGACTTTATAATACGTATAAAATGAAACCGTGGGTTATACCAATTAAATTACTACTTTTTAATTCTAATATAAAAAAAAATGCTAGTGAAAACAAAAGCATCACTGGAAATAAAAAAAGAGATCCTTTTATATCAATATCGTCGAATGAAAAAAAATCTCTTGAATTAGAAAACCGAAATCAAGGAGAAAAAGAATCCACGGGCCAAGCAGATCTTAAATCAGCTCTTTCAAACCAAGAAAAAGATGTTGAAGAAGATTATACGGGATCGGACATGAAAAAACATAGAAATAAAAAGCAATACAAGATCAATACAAAAGCGGAGTTTGATTTCTTCCTAAAAAGGTATTTGTATTTTCAATTGAGATGGGATGATTCTTTAAATAAAAAAATAATCAATAACATCAACGTATATTGTCTCCTGCTTAGACTGATAAATCCAAGAGAAATTACTATATCCTCTATTCAAAGGGGCGAAATGAGTCTGGATATTTTGACGATTCAGAAAGATGTAACTCTTACAGAATTTATTAAAAGGGGATTTTTGATTATTGAACCAATTCGTCTAGCTATAAAAAATGATGGAAAATTTATTATGTATCAAACCCTCGGTATTTCATTAGTTCATAAAAGTAAACATCAAATAAATCAAAGATACCGAGAAAAAAAACATGTTGATAAGAATTCTGATGAAGTCATTACAAAACATCAAAAGATGACTGGAAATAGATATAAAAAAAATTATGATTTGTTTGTTCCTGAAAATATTTTATCGCCTAGACGTCGTAGAGAATTGCGAATTCTAATTTGTTTAAATTCTAAGAATAGACATAGAAAGGCATCTTTTTGTAATGGGAATGAGGTAAACAGTCAAGTTGTGGATAAAAGCAAAAAATATAAAAAAAAACTTATAAAATTAAAGCTATTTCTTTGGCCCAATTATCGATTAGAAGATTTAGCTTGTATGAATCGTTATTGGTTTAATACCAATAATGGCAGTTGTTTCAGTATGGTAAGGATACATATGTATCCGCGATTGAAAATTCATTAATAGTAAATTTTTCCTATATTTCCCATACCATATCTGGTCTATGACGACAAAGAGATGCACGCATACATTGTCTTACATTCCATTCTGATACATGATACTAATTCAATGACATATCAATTAGATCTAGAATGAACAAAATTTTCTTATTTTAGGTCTAAACTTTTATCTTTTGTGAGTGAAGAAACCAACCATACTTTTGTATCCCCTTTCATTTCAAATCCAATTTTAAAATGAAAATAGGATTGAGTAAGTTTTATTAAATTAAAAAAATTAGAAATTAATAACGAAATTCAAATTATTGTATATACCAAATAAAAATTAGGGGCATTATTATTACTGATCAATAAAGATATCTATCAATAAAAAATATCTTAAAATAAAAAGAGGGGGGGAGAGAAGATTTCAGTTTATGGTAAAAAATTCATTCATCTCAGTTATTTCACAAGAAGAAAAAGACGAAAACAGAGGATCTGTTGAATTTCAAATAGTTAGTTTCACCAATAGGATACGAAGACTTACTTCACATTTACAATTACACAAAAAAGACTATTTATCTCAGAGAGGTTTACGTAAAATTTTGGGAAAACGCCAACGATTACTGTCTTATTTGTCAAAGAAAAATAGAATATGTTATAAAGAATTAATTAATCGGTTGGATATTCGGGAGTCAAAAACTCGTTAATTTTATTTTTATAAAGGCATTTTGAATTATTTGATTTATTAGATCTTGAATTTTAATGAACTTTTTTTCGTTTTCAGCAATTCATGAAAGAATGAATCGAGGAAAAACCTATGAATATACCGGCTACAAGAAAAGACCTCATGATAGTCAATATGGGCCCCCACCACCCATCAATGCATGGTGTTCTTCGACTCATCATTACTCTAGATGGTGAAGATGTTATTGACTGTGAACCAATATTGGGTTATTTACACCGAGGAATGGAAAAAATTGCGGAAAATCGAACAATTATACAATATTTGCCTTATGTAACACGGTGGGATTATTTAGCTACTATGTTCACAGAAGCAATAACTGTAAACGGACCGGAACAGTTGGGAAATATTCAAGTACCTAAAAGAGCCAGCTATATCAGAATAATTATGTTGGAGTTGAGTCGTATAGCTTCTCATCTGTTATGGCTCGGTCCTTTTATGGCGGATATTGGTGCACAAACTCCCTTTTTCTATATTTTCAGAGAAAGAGAATTAGTATATGATCTATTCGAAGCTGCCACCGGTATGAGAATGATGCATAATTATTTTCGTATCGGAGGAGTAGCGGCCGATCTACCTCATGGCTGGATAGATAAATGTTTGGATTTCTGCGATTATTTTTTAACAAGAGTTGCTGAATATCAAAAACTTATTACACGAAATCCTATTTTTTTAGAACGAGTCGAGGGAGTAGGCATTATTGGTAGAGAGGAAGTAATAAATTGGGGTTTATCGGGACCAATGCTGCGAGCTTCCGGAATACAATGGGATCTTCGTAAAGTTGATCATTATGAATGTTACGACGAATTTGATTGGGAAGTACAGTGGCAAAAAGAAGGAGATTCATTGGCTCGTTATCTAGTCCGAATTGGTGAAATGATAGAATCCGTAAAAATTATTCAACAGGCCCTGGAAGGAATTCCAGGGGGACCCTATGAGAATTTAGAAATACGATACTTTGATAGAGAAAGGAATCCGGAATGGAATGATTTTGAATATCGATTTATTAGTAAAAAGCCGTCTCCTACATTTGAATTGCCGAAACAAGAACTTTATGTGAGAGTAGAAGCCCCAAAGGGAGAATTGGGAATTTTTCTCATAGGGGATCAGAGTGGTTTTCCTTGGAGATGGAAAATCCGCCCGCCGGGTTTTATCAATTTGCAAATTCTTCCGCGGTTAGTTAAAAGAATGAAATTGGCTGATATTATGACGATACTAGGTAGTATAGATATCATTATGGGAGAAGTTGATCGTTGAAATGATAATTGATACACCGGAAGTACAAGATATCGATTCTTTTTCTAGATTAGAATTTTTTAAAGAGGTTTATGGAATTCTATGGGTTCTTGTTCCTATTTTGACTCTTGTAGTGGGAATCACAATAGGCGTACTGGTAATTGTATGGTTAGAAAGAGAAATATCGGCAGGGATACAACAACGTATTGGACCTGAATACGCCGGCCCTTTGGGAGTTCTTCAAGCTCTAGCAGATGGGACAAAACTACTTTTCAAAGAAAATCTTTTTCCATCTAGGGGGGATACTCGTTTATTCAGTATCGGGCCATCCATAGCAGTCATATCAATTTTAGTAAGCTATTCAGTAGTTCCTTTTGGATATCACCTTGTTTTAGCGGATCTCAATATCGGTGTTTTTTTATGGATTGCTATTTCCAGTATTGCTCCAATTGGACTTCTTATGTCGGGATACGGGTCAAATAATAAATATTCCTTTTTAGGCGGTCTACGAGCTGCTGCTCAATCGATTAGTTATGAAATACCATTAACTTTATGTGTGTTATCAATATCTCTACGTGCGATTCGTTGATACATAGACATAAACTTTTCTCTATTCCTTCCTTTCAAGGAAAGGGTTGGAATGGATTGAGTAGATATCTTAATTTTTTTTTTATTCATTATTCGGGTTGATGAACTAAATCAAATAGTTATATGAGTGAAAGAAAACAGCTTATATATAAATTCGCAGTAAAAAGATTGATTCTCATTTTCTATGTATAAGAGTTAGAGAGTTAAGCGGAAATAAACATAAACAGAAGAGACCGTTTCCCCCAAGATTGGTTGATTAGTCATCCTGACTTGAAGCGGGTTCAAAAGATCAACCGTATTGAGTTTTCACTATCATTTTTATGTATTAGCATAACGGGGGATTGAGCAAAAACGAGTGGATGGTTAGAAACACGAACATATGGAAAGGATTAGTAATGGAGACTATGTAAATTCTCCAAAAGGACATTTTTACATAATATACAAACAAAGAATACTAATTGGGGCTTTAAGTTGGTAGAAATGATCAGGCAGTACTCCCCATGACACGATTCCGATCCAGAGTATACTCCTATCCACCGATTTAATAAATAACTATTCGAAACGAAATAATCCTTTACTTTATTTTGAAAGCCCTCTTTTTCTCAGAAATAGAAAGAAGAATAGGAACGAAAAAAAAAAAAAAAAAAGATATACTTTATTTATTATTTGTTACTTTTATTCTTTCCCATATACATATTAATAGATATAGAATTTGTGTCATAATTCATTAATTAATATAGAATTTTTTTTTCGTACGTGAAACCAACGGGTTATTGATATTTTTACAAGAAGTATTTTATTGAACAGTTAAGTTATTACTGAACAAAGAAGAATTGAAATTATTATTGAAATTAATTAAATTAAAGAAAGGATGAGATCAATTCAGAAGTACTTTTTTGATTTTATTTTGAATTAAAATAATTCTAACAGACAGAATTTAATTGGTCTAATTTGGGACCGGCCGATAGTTATCCATCCTACAAACATATCAAGATTCAAAAAAGAATACTGACGCGGTCCCTATATTTATTTCTGGCCTTCAAGGAGCCGTATGAGGTGAAAATCTCATGTACGGTTCTGTAATAGCGATGGTAACAGTGATGGTATCACCGACTATAATTATCTAACAGTTTAAGTACAATTGATATTGTTGAGGCGCAATCAAAATATGGTTTTTGGGGATGGAATTTGTGGCGTCAGCCTATAGGGTTTATCATTTTTATTATTTCTTCCCTAGCAGAATGTGAGAGATTACCTTTTGATTTACCAGAAGCAGAAGAAGAGTTAGTAGCAGGTTATCAAACCGAATACTCGGGTATAAAATTTGGGTTATTTTATGTTGCTTCCTATCTAAACCTATTGGTTTCTTCATTATTTGTAACAGTTCTTTACTTGGGAGGTTGGAATATATCTATTCCGGACATATATGTTTCTGAGCTTTTTGAAATAAATAAAACATGTGGCGTTTTTGGAGCGATAATTGGTATCTTTATTACATTAGCTAAAACTTATTTGTTCTTGTTCATTCCTATCACAACAAGATGGACTTTACCGAGGCTAAGAATGGACCAACTATTGAATCTTGGATGGAAATTTCTTTTACCTATTTCTCTCGGTAATCTATTATTAACAACTTCTTTCCAACTCTTTTCACTGTAAAGTAACATTCTATATTCACAATGTGTCTCAAACAAGAGAAATAAACAAACATAAAACTATTCATATATATATTAACGATATGTTCTCTATGGTAACTGGGTTCATGAATTATGGTCAACAAACAGTACGAGCTGCAAGGTACATTGGTCAAAGTTTCATGATTACTTTATCCCACGCAAATCGTTTACCCGTAACTATTCAATATCCTTATGAAAAATTAATCACCGCGGATCGTTTCCGCGGTCGAATCCATTTTGAATTTGATAAATGTATTGCTTGTGAAGTATGCGTTCGTGTATGTCCTATAGATCTACCCGTTGTTGATTGGAAATTGGAAAATGATATTCGCAAGAAACGGCTGCTTAATTACAGTATTGATTTCGGAGTCTGTATATTTTGTGGTAATTGCGTTGAGTATTGTCCAACGAATTGTTTATCAATGACTGAAGAATATGAACTTTCTACTTATGATCGTCACGAATTGAATTATAATCAAATTGCTTTGGGTCGTTTACCAATGTCAGTAATTGACGATTATACAATTCGAACAATTTTGAATTCGCCTCAAATAAATAAGTAAATCTCTTATTAACGAATAATTTATAATTACTTTACTAATAACTAATATAGAAGGAATTTAGGTTTCTTTCGTGTTGTTTGGTCAATAACTACAAATACCAACTATTGATTGGTTGGTAAGAAACGCGTCTTAATTTGGATTGAAAATCCATTAATTAATATATCCATAATTGTTTTAAAATATATAGTTTAGAATTAGAACGACTCTTTCAGATAAAGAATGAAATTAGTCCAATAATAGTACTCACATTTATTCATATCCCTTAGTATTTATTTACTTAGGATTAAATTAGGAATTGCTCAAAAATCATAAAAAAAAATTTTCTGGTCGGGTCTCAATAAGGTCATGAAAAACATTTCTATTTATCTCTTATTTTACATATAATGGATTTGCCCGGACCAATACATGATTTTCTTTTAGTCTTTCTGGGATCGGTTCTTATACTAGGAGGTATGGGGGTGGTATTATTTACCACCCCCATTTATTCTGCCTTTTCATTGGGACTGGTTCTTGTTTGTATATCCTTATTCTATATTCTATTAAACTCTTATTTTGTAGCTGCTGCACAACTCCTTATTTACGTGGGAGCTATAAATGTTTTAATCGTATTTGCTGTGATGTTCATGAATGGTTCAGAATATTACAAAGATTTGAATCTTTGGACCATTGGGGATGTGGTTACTTTGCCAGTTTGTACAAGTATTTTTGTTTTACTCATGATTATTATTACGGATACGTCATGGTACGGAATTATTTGGACTACAAGATCAAACCAGATTATAGAGCAAGATTTGATAAGTAATAGTCAACAAATTGGAATTCATTTATCAACAGATTTTTTTCTTCCATTTGAATTCGTTTCGATAATTCTTTTAGCCGCTTTGATAGGTGCAATTGCCGTGGCGCGACAGTAAAAAATTTATAGAATTAGCAATGCACATTAAACTCTGTTCGGTTTTATTACATTACATTTATTTCCCTTTAATTAAAGATTGTTTATGTCTAAAATAGAAATTATTCAATCTATTCTATTAACAATAGAAAATCTATTAACAATAGAAAATCTGCCTTTGTTCCGTACTTTTTTTTATTCTAGTCAATTGAATCTGTTGAATTGTTGTTCAGTTCATATTGAAATGAATCGAAATTGATAAGGAGTTGGTCAATGATGCTCGAACATGTACTTGTTTTGAGTGCCTACTTATTTTCTATCGGTATCTATGGATTGATCACGAGCCGGAATATGGTTAGAGCCCTTATGTGTCTTGAACTTATACTGAATGCGGTTAATATGAATTTCGTAACATTTTCTGATTTTTTTGATAGTCGCCAATTAAAAGGAAATATTTTCTCAATTTTTGTTATAGCTATTGCAGCCGCTGAAGCAGCTATTGGCCCGGCTATTGTTTCATCAATTTATCGTAACAGAAAATCAACTCGTATCAATCAATCGAATTTGTTGAATAAGTAGTATTAATCATATAAATTCTAATATTCATAAATTAGAATTACCATGACCATACATTACGTAATAATACATGTTTTCAAAAATGTAAGAAATTAAAGTATCTTGGCTCTATCGCATGAGTCAATCCAGAAGTAGATTGATTAGAAAAATTATGATAAATTATTGATTCATCTGGTGTCTAAATATATGATTCATTTACAAGTTTACTAGATCGAAACTTTCTGACATTCAAAAATTTATAGATCAAAATGTCACATTCAGTAAAGATTTATGATACGTGTATAGGGTGTACTCAATGCGTGCGCGCCTGCCCAACGGATGTATTAGAAATGATACCTTGGGACGGGTGTAAAGCTAAGCAAATTGCTTCTGCTCCAAGAACAGAGGACTGTGTCGGTTGTAAGAGATGTGAATCCGCCTGTCCGACAGATTTCTTGAGTGTTCGAGTTTATTTATGGCATGAAACAACTCGAAGTATGGGTCTGGCTTATTAATACGTTCCCGAAAACCCCACTTGAATACATTTGATTTTTTTACCTTTACCGACAAAAACCCGCGCTCAAAAACTATTTATTTTGAGCACGGGTTTTTCTGGTCCAAGTTTATCTTGTTTTTACCATGAATAATTTTCCTTGGTTAACGCTAGTTGTAGTTTTGCCAATATTCGCGGGTTCCTTAATTTTCTTTCTCCCTCATAGAGGAAATAAGATAATTCGGTGGTATACTATAGGTATATGCACAATTGAACTCCTTCTAACAACCTATGCATTCGGTTATCGTTTCCAATTGGATGATCCATTAATGCAACTGACAGAGGATTATAAATGGATCGATTTTTTTGATTTTTACTGGAGATTGGGAATAGATGGAATTTCTATAGGACCCATTTTACTGACAGGATTTATCACAACTTTAGCTACTTTAGCGGCTCGGCCGATTACTCGAGATTCCCGACTATTCCATTTTCTGATGTTAGCAATGTATAGCGGTCAAATAGGACCATTTTCTTCTCGAGACCTTTTACTTTTTTTCATCATGTGGGAGTTAGAATTAATTCCAGTTTATCTACTTCTATCCATGTGGGGGGGAAAGAAACGTTTGTATTCGGCTACAAAATTTATTTTGTACACTGCAGGAAGTTCCGTTTTTTTATTAATGGGAGTTTTGGGTATTGGTTTATATGGTTCCAATGAACCAACATTAAATTTTGAAACATCAGCTAATCAATCGTATCCTGTAGCACTGGAAATAATATTCTATATTGGATTTCTTATTGCTTTTGCTGTCAAATCACCGATCATACCCTTACATACATGGTTACCAGACACCCATGGAGAGGCACATTACAGTACTTGTATGCTTTTAGCCGGAATCTTATTAAAAATGGGAGCGTATGGATTGGTTCGGATCAATATGGAATTATTACCCCACGCCCATTCTATATTCTCTCCCTGGTTGATTATAGTAGGCACAATTCAAATAATCTATGCAGCTTCAACATCTCCCGGTCAGCGTAATTTAAAAAAAAGAATAGCCTACTCTTCTGTATCTCATATGGGTTTCATAATTATAGGAATTGGTTCTATAAGCGATACAGGACTCAACGGAGCCATTTTACAAATAATCTCTCACGGATTTATTGGCGCTGCGCTTTTTTTCTTGGCCGGAACGAGTTATGATAGAATACGTCTTGTTTATCTCGACGAAATGGGCGGAATGGCTATCGCAATTCCAAAAATATTCACGACTTTCAGTATCTTATCAATGGCTTCTCTTGCATTACCGGGCATGAGCGGTTTTGTTGCCGAATTATTAGTTTTTTTTGGAATACTTACTAGTCAAAAATATCTTTTAATGACAAAAATATTAATAACTTTTGTAATGGCAATTGGAATGATATTAACTCCTATTTATTCATTATCTATGTTACGCCAGATGTTCTATGGATACAAGCTTTTTAATGCCCCAAACTCTTATTTTTTTGATTCTGGACCGCGAGAATTATTTGTTTCGATCTCTATCCTTTTACCTGTAATAGGTATTGGTGTTTATCCCGATTTCGTTTTATCATTATCAGTTGACAAGGTCGAAGCTATTATATCCAATTATTTTTTTCGATAGTTTTTGTGAGTAAACCAAAAAATGAAACTGAAATCCCATGATTTTAAAAATGGTTGATTGTACAATAAAAAAAAAAAAATAAGTCTTTTATATTCTTTTAAGTAAAATAAATAAATTGGAATTCTATTATAACTAGATATCTTTTGAATTTGTGAGAACCATTTGAATCAAGTAATGGAAATGATTCAAATGGTTCTTGATTGTTTACATGAAGTTTTCGTATATATACCTGTATGCCGTCCTATGTTTCTATTCGTCAAGTCTTTTATTCAATTAGATGTTAATGTAAATGAACCATAACTATGCAACCCTATTCCTAATAGATTAACCCCAAAATAGCATATCCAAATTATAAGAAAGCCCATTGAGGCCACAATTGCAGAATTTACACTTTCAAAATTTTTATTTGTTCTAATATGTAAATAAATAGCGAATATGGTCCAAGTAATAAATGCCCAAGTCTCCTTTGGATCCCAATTCCAATATGATCCCCATGCTTCATTAGCCCATACTGCTCCTGAAAGAATACCTACGGTTAAAAGGATAAACCCTAGACTAATAATACGATAACTCCAACGATCCAATTGTTGAATCAATTGATACCTGTAATAATTTTGAGACGAAATAAAAGAAGTGTTTCGTAAGACATTGTTTCTTTCGTTCACGTATTGAATCTCACTAAAGTAAACTGACTCATTTTCTAAATTATTGCTTTTACTAAAAATCCTTATGAATTTTCGAAATGTAATGACTAGAAGAGCTAGTGATAATAAAGATCCACACAAAAGAGCTGCATAGCTCAATACCATCATACTTACGTGCATCATTAACCAATGGGATTGGAGAGCGGGTACTAATATCGCGGATTGATGCATTTCAGTTAAAAGACCCGAAGTAGCAAAACCTTGAGTAAAAATAGCACTTGGCGCGGTTATTGCGCTTAAATGGTTTTTATGTTTTTTAAAATACGGAATAATATGAATAATGGAAAAACTCCACGAAAGAAAAATTAATGATTCATATAAATCACTTAATGGTAAATGCCTCAAATAAATCCAACGAGTAACTAATAATCCTGTTATGCAGAAAAAAGTAGCTATCATCCCCTTTTCTGACGAATCATCTAGTCCTACGATTTCATCGACTAATAAAATTATCAAATGAATTGTAATTACAATTGAAACGATCGAAAAGGATATATGAGTTAATATATGCTCTAAAGTTGAAAATATCATAAAAATTATTAAATTTATAAGGGCGTCCCTCAATTATAGGAATTGAAATCGGGAATTGAATTCATTATAGGACTTACTCTTTTAGAAGATGCCATGCCGCCACTCGGACTCGAACCGAGATGCTCTAGCACTGCTTCCTAAGAGCAGCGTGTCTACCGATTTCACCATAGCGGCTTATTCGAAATCATAATAACCTATTTTTATTCAATCGTCGAGCTTGAAGGAGTTAATTCAATCCAATATTTTTTTTTAGGAAACCATTCAAATTGATGAATAAAAACTTGTTTAAAAATTAGGGATTAAAACGTTTTCGTTAACGTTAATAATATTTATTTTTCTTATTATTATCTTTTTATTTAGTTATTTAGGATGTCAATTTTATTTCAATTTAACTGAACTAACAATGTATTTTTTCGTAGGCTATTACTTTATGCTCTCCTAAAACTAAAATGGAACAGTTGTAACTAGATAATTTTTACTTCAATCCCTGGATATAAGTAAAAAAAATGTTCTGCCTCGTTTGCATTTTTTAATGATTAATTTCTTTTATCATTTATTTTATTAATCTAAAATAAAAAATGCATTTTATCGATTAATAAAAAAATCGAATTTTTATATAACACAATTTCAGCGATACACTCAAAAGATTTATGTAAATATTTGCATAGTTAGGTTGCGTTAGGATTTTTTGTTGTGTAGAGAATTTGCGTTAAGATTTAGCAAACCCATTAAGTTAGGTATTTGGGATGGTCGTATCAATCATATAAAAAAATTTCGTATAGAAATTGTACCGTACTTCAAAATATTTTCTAAATTTTTTAATTAATATATATATATTATATCTTGATCGATCTTCCAATCGAAACATAGGATCTAAAATAGATCACTCAAAATTGGCGCATTCGTCATATAACTACCTAAAAATGTAAACGGGGCTTTTATTAATTTAATTGGGTTTAAGGAATTTATATAGTGATAATAATTTCTAAAACCCAAAATAATGGTTTAAAAGATTATAAAAAAACATTTTAAACTTAATCAATTAGTTTCAACGACCTCTTCTTTATAATATAAAATCAAAAATATAACTAAAAAAAAAATTCTTTTTATTATTGAGTAAGGGCGATGGGGAAAGTGATAATCCCCATCCGGAAAATGATAAAACATACTAAAATGAAAGGCGAAACCTTGCGCTTGCGTTTACCCTTTTTTCAAACAAAAAAGTACCATTCATTTTTAGAATTCAGTAGACAACAGAATTCTTATCTATATCAGAAACGAAAGAAAAATTTGGCTTCAAATTTAAGTAAAACAAATTCAATTTTATATTCGTTTAAATTAAAACATTATGAGACTAATTCAAATTCTTTTTTATTTATTTTATTTTTAATGTATATTGTTTATATTTTAATTTATCTTATATATTAATATTTATTCTTTTACTATTATGCTTTTACTATTATGATGTTAATATTAATTATAATTGATAAATATTATTTATCATTTTTATAACTTATAAATAAACTATAAACAAAATTATATCACTTTATTAGTTATTAGAACGATTCAGATTATTTATTTGTTACACAAAAAAAACTTTTAGAACTCCCGGTAGAAAGAGATTTCGCTAACGAAAAAGCTTTCAATGCTGCCCTATATCCCTTCCTTTTCCAAATATTTTTACGAATACGTTTTTTTGAAATAGAGGTGCGCTTTTTTGGAACTGCCATTAAAAAGTTATAATAGGTTTTTCGGTTGGATGTGAAAGACATCTATTGTTCAAAATCAATTGTTCTTTACTATTCTCTATCTATTTTTTCTCTAAATTAGACTCCAAAAAAAAAGGGGGGGGGGGTAAAAATCACATAAAATATTAATAAGAACGATAAGGTACACTATGCCAAATAGATTGAAGTTGATAAAAAAAAAAAAAAAAGATTGTCCGTTTCGTTTTCTTTCTATTTTCGTCATGTTACATTTATACATGTAATAAAAAAATCGAAAAGTTTAATAACCCAATCCTTCTCCCGCTTAATAAAAAAAAACTTTAATAATTTTTTTTATTATATTAATTAATTTAATATTAATTTAATTGGTCAAGCTCGAAGAAAGAGTCCACAAAATTTAAATTATCAAATGAGACTAGTAGTTAATCTGTTAAAGGATACAAAATACATAATTTAAAGGCATTTTATTTGCCCCCTTTTTTTTCCGTAAAATTAAAGTGTTGGATATCATAGCATTTCCTACAAATAGCTTTTATTGTAATGGAAGACAAACAATTAGTTACAAAACAAATTGGTTAATGATTCTAAATAACCGAATTACAATAAATAGTTTTAGTTATGGGCTTTATGATTCATATCAAATACTGTTTTTGGTATAATTATTTATCCTTGTTCTATAGATATAAAAAAATTATTGTAATACGTAATAATTAAAATGAAAATTCTAATTTTCATTTTTTATCTTCATAAAATTTTATTTAAAAATTTGAATTTAATATTAACAATTCAGTATTAATAAAATTAAATACGTATTTATTTTTCACTAGTGACTTATTTATATCATTTGACCAATTATAACCTCTTGATTTTAAATATTTGAAGTAGTTTGGAAAGATTCAGAATAATTAAGGCTAGAAAATTCTATTTAAGTTTTATTTTATATATCTTAATTTTTTTTTTTATTAACCGACCCCTTTCAAAAGAAAAGAAATAAGAACCGGTGACTCAGAAACAATTAATTAAGATAATTTTTTTTTTTTTTTTTATTATGGAATATACATATCAATATTCATGGATTATACCTTTCATTCCACTTCCAGTTCCTATCTTAATTGGAACAGGACTTCTACTTTTTCCAACGGCAACAAAAAATCTTCGCCGTATGTGGGCTTTTCCTAGTGTTTTATTATTAAGTATAGTTATGGTTTTTTCAGCCCTTTTTTCTATTCAGCAAATAAATAATAATTCTGTCTATCAATATGTATGGTCTTGGACCATCAATAATGATTTTTCTTTAGAATTTGGCTGCTTGGTTGATCCACTTACTTCTATTATGTCGATATTAATCACTACTGTTGGAATTATGGTTCTTATTTATAGTGACAATTATATGTCTCATGATCAGGGATATTTGAGATTTTTTGCTTATATGAGTTTTTCCAATACTTCAATGTTGGGATTAGTTACTAGTTCTAATTTGATACAAATTTATATTTTTTGGGAATTAGTTGGAGTGTGTTCTTATCTATTAATAGGTTTTTGGTTCACACGACCCAGTGCCGCGAATGCTTGTCAAAAAGCGTTTGTAACTAATCGTGTTGGGGATTTTGGTTTATTATTAGGAATTTTGGGTTTTTATTGGATAACAGGTAGTTTCGAATTTCGGGATTTGTTTGAAATATTCAATAACTTGGTTTATAATAATGAAGTTAATTTTTTATTTGTTACTTTATGCGCCTCCCTATTATTTGCCGGCGCTGTTGCTAAATCCGCCCAATTTCCCCTTCATGTATGGTTACCTGATGCCATGGAAGGGCCTACCCCCATTTCGGCTCTTATACATGCCGCTACTATGGTAGCAGCAGGAATTTTTCTTGTAGCTCGGCTTCTTCCTCTTTTCATAGTTATACCTTACATTCTAAATCTAATAGCTTTGATAGGTATAATAACATTATTTTTAGGAGCCACTTTAGCTCTTGCTCAAAAAGATATTAAGAAAAGCTTAGCTTATTCTACAATGTCTCAATTGGGTTATATGATGTTAGCTCTAGGTATGGGGTCTTATCGAGCTGCTTTATTTCATTTGATTACTCATGCTTATTCGAAGGCATTGTTGTTCTTAGGATCTGGATCAATTATTCATGCGATGGAAGCTATTGTTGGATATTCTCCAGATAAAAGTCAGAATATGGTTCTTATGGGCGGTTTAAGAAAACATGTACCAATTACAAAAACTGCTTTTTTATTGGGTACACTTTCTCTTTCTGGTATTCCACCCCTTGCTTGTTTTTGGTCCAAAGATGAAATTCTTAATGATAGTTGGTTGTATTCACCTATTTTTGCAATAATAGCTTGGTCCACAGCAGGATTAACTGCATTTTATATGTTTCGGATCTATTTACTTGCTTTTGAAGGACATTTAAACGTTTATTTTCAAACTTACAGTGGCAAAAAAAGTAGTTCGTTCTATTCAATGTCTCTATGGGGTAAAGATAAAGAAGGACCCAAAATTATTAAAAAAAATTTGCGTTTATTATATTTATTAACGACGAAAAACAATGAAAAAACTTTTTTTTTAAACACATATCGAATTAATAGTAATGAAAATAGTAATGAAAATGTAAGAAGCACGGTGCAGCCTTTTATTAGTATTACTCGTTTTGGCACTAAAAGCACTTTCTCATATCCCCATGAGTCAGACAATACTATGTTATTTCCGATGCTTGTATTAGTTTTATTTACGTTGTTCGTTGGAGTCATAGGAATTCCTTTCTTCAATCAGGAAGG